ATGCCCTTCAAAAATGTATAGACCCAATGTCACATTCAGTCAAAATTTATGATACATGTATTGGATGTACTCAATGTGTTCGAGCCTGCCCCACAGATGTGTTAGAAATGATACCTTGGGACGGATGTAAAGCAAAACAAATTGCTTCAGCTCCAAGAACAGAGGATTGTGTCGGTTGTAAGAGGTGTGAATCCGCTTGTCCAACAGATTTCTTGAGTGTTCGTGTTTATTTATGGCATGAAACAACTCGCAGCATGGGTCTAGCTTATTGATACCTTACTTAAAACTCTACTTGAATTCAACTCATTTGTTTTACCGAGAAAACCCGAGCGCAAAAAAATTTTGCGCACCGGTTTTCTGGCCCAAGTGTATTTTGTCTTTACTACGAATGATTTTCCTTGGTTAACTCTAATTGTATTTTTACCAATAACTGCGGGTTCTTTACTTTTTTTTCTTCCGCATAGAGGAAATAAGGTAATCAGATGGTATACTATATGTATATGTATTTTAGAGCTCCTTCTACTAACCTATGTATTATGTTATCATTTCCAATCAGATGATCCATTAATTCAATTAGTGGAAGATTATAAATGGATTTATTTTTTCGATTTCCATTGCAAATTAGGAATAGATGGACTTTCTATAGGATCTATTTTACTAACAGGATTTATCACTACTTTAGCTACGTTAGCAGCCTGGCCTCTTACTCGGAATTCTAGATTATTCCATTTTTTACTATTAGCAATGTATAGCGCTCAAATAGGGCCATTTTCTTCTCAGGACCTTTTACTGTTTTTCATCATGTGGGAGTTAGAATTAATTCCGGTTTATCTCCTTCTATCCATGTGGGGAGGAAAGAAACGGATGTACTCGGCAACGAAATTTATTTTGTACACCGCAGGAGGTTCTGTTTTTCTATTAATGGGAGTTATGGGTCTTGGTTTATATGGTTCTAACGAACCAACATTGGATTTTGAAACATCAATTAATCGACCATATCCTGTGGCCTTGGAAATACTATTTTATATTGGATTTTTGATTTCGTTTGCTGTCAAATTGCCGATTCTCCCTTTCCATACATGGTTACCTGATACCCACGGCGAAGCTCATTACAGTACTTGTATGCTTTTAGCCGGAATCTTATTAAAAATGGGAGCATATGGATTGATTCGGATTAATATGGAATTATTACCTCATGCTCATTCGATTTTTGCTCCCTGGTTGATGATAATAGGCACAATTCAAATAATCTATGCAGCTTTAACTTCTTCCGGCCAACGTAATTTTAAAAAAAGAATAGCCTATTCTTCTGTATCGCATATGGGTTTGATACTTATAGGAATTGGTTCTATAACCGACGCAGGACTCAATGGAGCTCTTTTACAAATAATTTCTCACGGATTTATTGGGGCGGCCTTTTTTTTCTTGGCAGGAACAAGTTATGATCGAATACGTCTTGTTGATCTCGACGAAATGGGCGGCGTAGCTATCCCAATGCCCAAAATATTTACGATGTTTAGTAGTTTTTCTATGGGCTCCCTCGCATTACCAGGTATGAGTGGTTTTGTTGCAGAATTAATTGTATTGTGGGGGCTAATTACCAGTCAAAAATTTCTTTTCATACCAAAAATTCTACTAACATTTGTAATAGCAATTGGAATGATATTAACGCCTATTTATTTATTATCTATGTTACGCCAGATGTTCTATGGATCCAAGTTATTTAATCCTCCTACTGCTTATCTTTTTGATTTTGGCCCGCGCGAGTTATTTGTTTCAATCGCTATCTTTCTACCTATAATAGGGATTGGAATTTACCCGGATTTTGTTCTGTCACTCTCAGTTGAGAAGGTTGAAGTTCTTTTATCTAGTTTTTTATAAAACTTTTTTCTAAAGAAAAATTAGATAATTTTTTAAAACTTGTTGTAGAATAGAAAAAGAATGCTTTTTTTCGATTCTTTTAAATCAAAGTAAAACAAAAATGAATTTTCATTTTAACCCGATATGCGCGGTCTTTGCGAGAACCGCGCGAATCACTACACTATTGGTACTGGATTCACCCAGTTTGTTACAAAGACAATTCGCGTTAGTTTGTATTCATAAGAAGCTTCCTTAGCTAGACGGTAATGTAAATGAACCATAACTATGTAGCCCTATTCCTAATAAATTAACTCCAAAATAGCATATCCAAATTATCAGAAAACCTAGAGCCGCCACTAGTGCAGAATTTTCACCCGAGAACTTATTATTTGTTCGAATATGTAAATAAATAGCGAATATCATCCAAGTAATAAATGCCCAAATTTCTTTTGGGTCCCAACTCCAATATGATCCCCACGCTTCATTCGCCCAGACTGCTCCTGAAATAATACCCGTAGTTAAAAAAAGAAATCCTAGACCAATCACACGATAACTCCAAAAATCCAACTGTTGAATTAATTGGCTCTTGTAATAATTTTTATCATAAAAAAAATAATTATTTGTGAAAATAGTACTTTGATCATAACTATATTTGATTTTGTCAAATGAAAATGATTTTAAAAACCGATTACTTTTGTTTCGAAATGTAAAGACTATAAGTGCAGCGGATAATAATGATCCACACAGAAGAGCCGCATAGCTCAATATCATCATACTTACATGCATTATTAACCATTCAGATTGGAGCGCAGGGACTAATATTGCAGGTTTTTGTATTTCACTTAAAAGACTTGACGTAGCAAAGCCTTGGGTAAAAAGAGTACTCGAGGCGGTTATTTCGCTTAGATTTTTATTGTTTTTGAAATAGGCGACTATATGAATAAGGGAGAAACTCCACGAAAGAAAGATTAATGATTCGTATAAATCACTTAGTGGAAAATGACCGGAATAAATCCAACGAGTTACTAATAATCCTGTTAAACACAAAAAGGTCGGTATCATGCCGTTTTCTGATAACTCATATGGTTTTATGAATTCAGTGATAAAAAGGTTTAAAAACCTAATTGCAATAACAATTGAAACAATTGAAAAAGAAATATGAATTAATATATGCTCTAAAGTTAAAAATACCATAAAAAAAAGAGTAATCTCTTAATTTAAGTAATAAATTAAAAGCGGGAATTGAATTTATTTTTTATTATAAGATCTATTGTCTGGTGTTTTGAAGACGGCATGCCGCTACTCGGATTCGAACCGAGATGCTCTAGCACTGCTTCCTAAGAGCAGCGTGTCTACCGATTTCACCATAGCGGCTTGTTAAAACCCATAATAGGTTATTTATATTGAATTGTCAAGATTGACAGTGTCACTTCACGGAAAACATTGTTGAAAAAATTGAATTGATGAGTTTTCCTTGTTAATTTGAACTAAAGATCTTATTTCTGATCTTCTATCAATATTTTTAAGATATATAGATAAAGAAACAATATTATTAGCATTTGAATTAGAACAAAAATGTCGATGGGGAATATAAGACTCCCCACCAACAAAAAAAATAGAGTCCTAAAAAAAGGTAAAACCTTGTTTTTTCTTATTGTATTTTTTCTTTTAATTTGCGAAATTTGAAAATTTTGAATGTTCCATTTTTACATATGAACATCACAAAACGGAATCTATTTCATATTTATTAGTTCAAACTAATCGAGAGTTCGAATTGAGAATTTGATAGTAAGACTGAAATGAGCCAATTTTCGCGTTAAATCAAGTCCGAATTCTTATAACATTTTAGGACTTATTTGCTTGTCGCATAAAAAAACTTTTTGATTTGCCGGTCGAAAGAGATTTTCCTAATGACAAAGCTTGTAATGACGATGAATCTCCCTTCCTTTTCCAAATATTTTGACGAATACGCTTTTTTGATCTAGAAGTGCGTTTTTTTGGAACGGCCATTTCAAAATGAATAGATTACTCATTGTTATAGTTGGATGTGAAAGACATCTATTGTTCAAAAGAATCCTTCGTTAATATTCATTATCTATTTATTCGTTTAGTCCTTAGCAGCACAAAAAATATAAATATATGAACCTTGTATACAAGATTCCTACAAATTGTTTGTTCAAAAAAGTTTTTTCTATTCTAGAAAGGCTTCTAAGAACAAATAAGTTGTAGGGATTAGTAGTACTTTTATTTTTTGTTTTTTCTCCGATTTTTCTATAATCAGCTATGATATATAAATTTAATTCTTGGAACTAAAAAAATCTAAAAGACCTATCTCCAGCGCTTTTGGTTATTCGACACTCCATTTACATGTAATAAAATCAAAAGAAGTATTTCAAAAGACAATTTTTTCTAATACCCAATTTAATCTTTCTTCCTAGTAACTAGTCCAACGAATCCGTCTAAAAATTTTAAAATTTCAAATAAGATTAGTAATTTATCTGTTCTGTTACCGGATACATCTTTTTATCCTTTCTCAATAAATAAAATTTTCTCAATCAATAAAAAATAAAGTTTCAAATAAACCATTAAGTTTTATATATAGACTCAGATATTCTAACGGTTTCTAATAACAAAAAATATTTTTTTCACGTCTAACTTCTTTTTTGGAATATTTAAACTAGTTCAAAAAACTCAGATACAGAATTAAGAACGCGTATCAAATGTTAAATTTTTATTTACCTTAATTTTTTTAAGTTAGTGCCTATTTTGCTTTTTTATTGATCCCTTTTGAAAGGGGTGGGTCCAGTTAATCAGAAGCAATTAATTCAGACTAAAAAACTTTTTCTATGGAACAAACATATCAATATGCATGGATAATACCTTTTCTTCCCCTTTCAGTTCCTGTATTAATCGGGGTCGGACTTCTTCTTTTTCCGTCGGCAACAAAAAGTCTTCGTCGTATGTGGGCTTTTCAAAGTGTTTTAGTATTAAGTATAGTCATGATTTTTTCGATCAATTTATCGATTCAGCAACTAAATAGCCGTGCTACCTATCAATATGTCTGGGCTTGGATTCTCAATAATGATCTTTCTTTAGAATTTGGCTACTTAATCGATTCACTTACTTCTATTATGTCAATATTGATCACTACTGTTGGAATTTTAGTTCTTATTTATAGTGATAATTATATGTTTCATGATCGTGGATATTTAAGATTTTTTGCTTATATGAGTTTTTTCAGTACTGCCATGTTGGGATTAGTTACTAGTTCCAATTTGATACAAATTTATATTTTTTGGGAATTAGTAGGAATGTGTTCCTATCTATTAATAGGATTTTGGTTCACACGTCCTGTTGCAGCAAATGCTTGTCAAAAAGCGTTTGTAACTAATCGTGTTGGGGATTTTGGTTTATTATTAGGAATTTTGGGTTTTTATTGGATAACGGGAAGTTTTGAATTTCGGGATTTATTTCAAATATTCAATAATTTGATTTTTCATAATGAGCTAAATTTTTTATTTATTACGTGGTGCGCTGTTTTATTTTTTTCTGGTGCCGTTTCAAAATCTGCGCAATTCCCCCTTCATATATGGTTACCAGATGCAATGGAAGGACCAACTCCTATTTCGGCTCTTATCCATGCCGCTACTATGGTAGCCGCGGGAATTTTCCTTGTAGCTCGACTTTTACCTCTTTTCATTAATATACCTCACATAATGAATTTCATCTCTTTAATAGGGATAATAACACTATTTTTTGGAGCTACTTTAGCTCTTGCTCAAAAAGACATTAAGAGAAGTTTAGCCTATTCCACCATGTCTCAATTGGGTTATATGATGTTAGCTCTAGGTATGGGGTCTTCTCGAAGTGCTTTATTTCATTTGATTACTCATGCTTATTCCAAAGCATTATTGTTTTTGGGATCGGGTTCTGTTATTCATTCAATGCAAACTATTGTTGGTTATTCTCCGACTAAAAGTCAAAATATGGTTTTTATGGGAGGTTTAAAAAAACATGTACCAATTACCAAAAGTGCTTTTTTATTAGGCACACTTTCTCTTTGTGGTATTCCCCCTCTTGCTTGTTTTTGGTCCAAAGATGAAATTCTTAATGATAGTTGGTTATATTCAGAAATTTTTGCAATAATAGCTTGGTCTACGGCGGGATTAACCGCATTTTATATGTTTCGGATCTATTTACTTACTTTTGAAGGACATTTAAATGCTCATTTTCAAAATTTCAGTGGAAAAACAAAGACTTCCCTCTATTCAATATCGCTATGGGGGCAAGGAGGCTTTAAAGTCAATAAAAAAAACTTTCATTTGTTAACTTTATTAACAATGAAAAAAAATAAAAGTGCTTATTTTTTTTCACAGAAGATAGATCAAATTGATGAGAATGCAAGAACTATAAGCCAACCTTTTCTTACTATTTCTAGTTTTGGCAAGAAGAAAACTTTTGCATATCCGTATGAATCGGATAATACTATATTATTTCCTATACTTATATTAGTCTTTTTTACTTTCTTTGTTGGATTTTTAGGAATTCCTTTTAATAGCATTGATTTGGATATTTTATCCAAATGGTTAACCCCCTCTATAAATCTGTTAGATCAAAATTCAAATAATTTAACAGATTGGTCGGACTTTGCAAAAGATGCATTGTTCTCAGTCAGTCTAGCCTATCTTGGAATAATTATAGCATTTTTTTTATATAAGCCTCCGTATTCCCCTTTTAAAAATTTTGATTTAGTTAATTTATTAATTAAAACCAATCTTAAGAGCATTTTTTCTGACAAGATAAAAAATGGGATATATGCCTGGTCATATAATCGTGGTTATTTAGACGCTTTTTATGCAACATACTTAACAGGGACGATGAAAAGAGTGTCGGAATTCACGCATTTTGTTGATAGACAAGTAGTTGATGGAATTACGAATGGAGTTGGTCTTTTGAGTTTCTTTGTAGGAGAGGCGATCAAATCTATGGGCAGTGGACGCATCTCGTCGTATCTTTTCTTGTATTTTTCTTACGTCTCAATGTTTCTCTTAATTTCCTATTTCTTATCTAGAAGATAAAATTTTTGCTATTCTATTCTTGAATCTAAACATACGAGGATAGAATAGTGAAAAAAAAATAAAGCATAAGTCTTTATAAAAAAAATTTCATCAATTAGAATCATTTTCTGATTTTTTCTTTCCTATCAAAAAAATCAGAAAATGTTTCAAAATTTATATTAACCGCATTTAATATAAGTTCAAGACACATAAGAGCCCTAACCATATTTCGACTCGTGATCAATCCATATAGACCGACAGAAAATAAATAGGCACTCAAAATAAGTACATGTTCGAGCATCATTAACAAACTCCTTATCAATCTCGATTCATTTCAATATGAACAAAAATTTCACTAATTAGATTAACTCGAACATAGCAAGTAATAAAATAAAGAAATCAATTGGTAATAGATCGAACTAATAAAGTAAAGAATTTTTTTCTACATGAAGTAAAATAGAATAGAAAGGAAATGAATGTGATAGTCCAGAATACAGTTTGATTTTGATTCCCCCTTCTCAAAAGTGATTATTGACGAGCTACAGCAATTGCGCCTATTAACGCAACTAAAAGAATTATTGAA